ATTTGTGGGGTTCATACGGTATCCGCGATCTCTCTTGATTTGTAATCCAATACGCAAATCAATTGGTTCCGTCAGGTTAGCTATATGCTGTGTTGTGTCAACTATTTCCACGGAAGGTGGTGAGATGATATCTTGAGCGGTTACGTATCTAGGACCCCTGACGCAAATGGATGCGTCTCTAACTCCATACAGATTACTTCTCAATACAATTTCTTTCAAATTTATTAAAATTTCATGTACCGATTCCTCAATACCTACTATCGTAGAATATTCATGCGGCACCCTCTCAGATTTTGCACGTGTGATACATGTTCCTTCTATTTCTCCAAGTAGAGCCCTTCGCATGGCAATACCTATGGTATCGGCTTGCCCTTTCATGAGCGGGGACAGAATGAAACGACCATAATAAAGACGCTTACTGTCTACTCTTGATTCAACACATTTCCACTGTAGTGTTCGAGTGGATCCTGCTATTTCCTCTCGAACCATACTAAATATTATTATTTGATCAGATCATTGAATCATTTATTTCTCTTGCAATCCGTTTAATTCTTATTTTTACACACGTCTTTTTTTAGGAGGTCGACATCCATTATGTGGCATAGGTGTTACATCACGTACGAAACTTAATAGTATACCACTTCTACGAATGGCCCGTAATGCTGCGTCTCTTCCGAGACCAGGACCCTTTATCATAACTTCTGCTCGTTGCATACCCTGATCAACTACAGTACGAATAGCATTTGAAGCGGCGGCTTGAGCAGCATAGGGTGTCTTTCTTCTTGTGCCTTTGAATCCAGAAGTACCGGCGGAGGCCCAAGAAACCACCCGACCTCGTACATCTGTAACAGTTACAATAGTATTGTTGAAACTCGCTTGAACATGAATAACCCCTTTTGGTATTCTACGTCCATTCTTACGTGAACCAATACGTCCATTCCTACGCGAACCAATTTTTGGTATAGGTTTTGCCATATTTTTTCATCTCATAAATATGAATCAGAAATATACAGAAAGATACGGAGATATCCATTTCATGTTAAAACAGATCCTTTATTTTTACATGGCACTTCTTTGAGAAATTTTATAAAATAAAGATTATCCTTGTCTCTGTTTATGTCTCGGATTGGAACAAATCACTATAATTCGTCCGCGCCTGCGGATCAGTCGACATTTTTCACAAATTTTACGAACAGAAGCTCTTATTTTCATATTTCTCACTCCTTACCTTAATTTGAAATCTATTCCTTGGAAGAAAATAAGTCTCTTGTATTTTATTTTTTAGCTTCGAGTTGTATCTCTCACCAAAGGAATGTTTTCAAAAATCATCTAATCGCTCGAATCTTTGTTGCGGAGTCTATAAATTATACGTCCTCTAGTTGAATCATACCGACTTATTTCGATTTTGACTCTATCTCCCGGCAGTATCCGTATCAAACTGCGTCGGATCCTCCCTGAAATATAACCTAGAATTAGATCTTCATTATCTAAACGGACCCCGAACATACCGTTGGGAAGTTATTCAGTAATTAAACCTTCATGAATCAATTTTTGTTCTTTCATCCAGGTAACCCCTTGAAATATCATCAACTAATGTAGGAAGAGTTATATAACTCACTTTTCCTCTCTATTTCACAAATAGGAAGTTAGAGATCAAATTAGGATACCGGAGGAAGATCACCATATATAGCACAAAATTTCTCCTCCAATTTTTTCTAGTCTAGCTTCTCGATCTGTCATTATGCCTCGAGAAGTGGAAAGAATTACAATTCCCATTCCACCTAAAATCTTAGGAATTTTTTGATAGTTGGAATAGATTCGTAGACCAGGTCGACTGATACGTTTTAAAATAGTTCTATATATTCCTTTCCTAGTCCTTCTATGGCGCAAGGTTGAAACCAAGAAATCTTTGTTACTTTCCTGATGTTTCCGAACGTTTTCAATAAAACCTTCTCGTAGGAGTATTTTAACAATGTTTTCGGTGATATTAGTGGATGCTATTCGAACCGTTCCATTTTTACTCATGTCAGCATTTCTTATAGAAGTTATTATATCAGCAATAGCGTCTCTGCCCATGACGAATTCTAATTATTGGTGCTTCTTAATTTTGATATAATCAACATGTTTTTTTATTTTGAATTATTCAATTTCAATTATTAAAAGTATATGCGTGAAACACAATCTACTAATTTAATCCATTTCAGATATCCTACTATAACTATATCATAGTTTCATCTACTAGTATTTATAATACTTCAGGAGCTAATGAAACTATTTTAGTAAAATTCAACTGTCTCAATTCCCGAGCAATCGCGCCAAAAACTCGAGTTCCTTTTGGATTTCCTTCTTGATCAATGACAACCGCAGCATTGTCATCATATCGTATTATCATACCGTTGTCACGTTTGAGTTCTTTACATGTACGTACAATTACAGCTCGAATTACTTCTGATCTTTCTAGAGGCATATTGGGCACTGCTTCTTTGATTACAGCAACAATAACGTCACCAATATGAGCATATCGATGATTACCAGCTCCTATGATTCGAATACACATCAATTCTCGAGCTCCGCTGTTATCTGCTACATTCAAAAGGGTCTGAGGTTGAATCATATCATTTTTATTTGAATCTGTTATTTCAATGCAAAGAATGAGGAAAAAAAGAAATAGTGTTTGTCTAGAAATAAATAAACCCGCGGTTGTTTTTTCATCCTCAATACCCCTTTTGTTTATCTTTAGTTCTATATCCCTATCCTGAAATAAGAAATTGAGTTCGTATAGGCATTTTGCACGCAGCTATTGAGATAGCTGCTCTGGCTACAGTTTCTGATACTCCACCCATTTCATAAAGTATTCGGCCTGGTTTAACAACGGATACCCAATATTCGGGAGATCCTTTCCCCGAACCCATACGTGTTTCCGTAGGTCTTATTGTAACAGGTTTGTCTGGAAATATACGTACCCATATTTTTCCACCACGACGCGCATATCGTGTCATTGCTCTTCGCCCTGCTTCTATTTGTCTAGCTGTGATCCAAGCGGGTTCAAGTGCCTGAAGAGCATATCTGCCGAAACTAATATGATTGCCCCGACAAGATATTCCCTTCATTCTTCCTCTATGGTGCTTACGAAATCTAGTTCTTTTAGGGTTATAGTTGATGGTTTTTTATTAATCCCACCTCTACTACAGAACCGGACATGAGAGTTTCCTCTCATCCAGCTCCTCGCGAATGAAAAGATTCGATACAGATACACATCTATTTAATAATTAGTACACTAAACTAAGTAATGGGATTTATTGATATTTCATTTATTACATAGGAAGCTCCATACATGGCTAGATGTGTATATTTATAGATAATGCTTATTTTTTATAACGAATCCCTATTTTTTTTTTACTCTTATCGAGTCAAGCCAATATTGTATTGTAATACAATAAATAAATAAGTACAATAAATAAATAAGGGTTTCGCGGGCGGATATTGACTCTTTCCTGCTTCATTCGTAGGATCAATCCATGACCTCTCAGAGTAAATCAATTTGTTCTTGGTTCGTTCCGCCATCCCGCCCGATGAATCATTAGGATTCATTTTTCTTTTCTATTTTATTTATATTTTAATATTTTAATAGTAGAATCTTATATAGTCACAGGTTTCGTCGTTCCTATAGCTTCTCCATTAATGGTTAGGCCTGAACTCTGCAGCGGAGCTCCCAACAAAATTTGTTCCCGAGCCAATCTCCTCAGTTTCTATTAACCCAGGGCTCTTTATTATTTATATTATACTTTATTATTTGTATTATTATATATATTAATATATCAATATTAATATTAATGCTTTATCACACTGCCTTTTATGAGGTGATTCATAGACCATACATATTGGAATCATCTATCATTGATATTTTTGTTCTCTCTTTCTATCACCTTTCCATTTATCCGCATCCCTTTATTTTTTTCTTCAAAATCCATAATCAGATTTGTTTTTTATGAAAATTTCAGTTGTTACAACTATATGATTGATTTAGTCATTCAGTCATATAGTGACTGTTTCTTGGGATCTTGACAATACGAAGCAATAAGTTGGTTATTAGTTTTTCGTTTATTTTATTGTTTTATTTTATATAGTTATTAAGTTTATAGTGGGGGTCAGTCTTTTTTTTTTGAAGCCCAGCTTTAAACTCTAAAGAAAAAACTAACGAGTCACACACTAAGCATAGCAATTATATCAAAAGTAAGATTAATCTATTTTTTATTCAACCTTATATAATTATAATTAGAATTGTTTATTTTTGTTTGATTTAACGGAAAAAGGAAAAAAACAGAAATAGTTTCTCATTTTTTGTTCTATCACTGGACAGAATGGCAAGATAAAAAAGGGTCTATTATTCCTCGTTCACAAATATCCAAATTTTTAGGCCTAATACTCCATGGATAGTTCGAATTGTATAGGAACAATGATCAATTTTAGCACGAATTGTTTGTAGAGGAACTCTACCTTCTCTGATCCATTCGACACGTGCAATTTCTTTTCCGTCGATACGCCCTGCAATTTGTATTTGAATTCCCTTTGTATCTGTTTGTTCAGTTAATTCAATAGCTCTTTTCATTGCCTTTCGAAACGAAACTCTATTTCTTAATTGTGAAGCCATATATTCTGCAAGAATATTAGGGTGTCCATAAGGTTTTTCAATTCTTGTGATAGCAATATTGAGTCTTCGGTTCACAGAATGCAACTCTTTTTGTACATTCATCTGTAATTCTTCGACCCCTCGCGTTCGGTCCTCTATTAATAAATTTGGAAACCCAATATAGATTATGACCTGGATCAAATCGATTCTTTTTTTAATTTCTATTCGTGCAATTCCAATTCCTTCGAAACCTGGGGATATTCTCTTATTTTTTTGTACATAGTTCTTGATACAATTCCGTATTTTCTCATCTTCTTGTAGACCTACAAAAAAAAATTTTGGTTGTGCGAACCAAAAGGAATGATGATTT